TATGAATGTCTACGGGGTGGACTTGATTTTACTAAGGATGATGAAAACGTAAATTCACAACCATTTATGCGTTGGAGAGATCGTTTCTTATTTTGTGCCGAAGCAATTTATAAAGCCCAAGCCGAAACGGGTGAAATTAAAGGACATTACTTGAATGCAACTGCGGGTACATGGGAAGAAATGATCAAAAGAGCGGTATTTGCCAGAGAATTGGGAGTTCCTATCGTAATGCATGACTACTTAACTGGGGGGTTCACCGCAAATACTAGCTTGGCTCATTATTGCCGCGACAATGGTCTACTTCTTCACATCCATCGCGCAATGCATGCAGTTATCGATAGACAGAAAAATCATGGTATGCATTTTCGTGTACTAGCTAAAGCATTACGTATGTCTGGTGGAGATCATATTCACGCTGGTACAGTAGTGGGTAAACTGGAGGGGGAACGTGAGATGACTTTGGGTTTTGTTGATTTATTACGTGATGATTTTATTGAAAAAGATCGAAGTCGTGGTATTTTTTTCACTCAAGACTGGGTCTCTATGCCAGGTGTTCTGCCCGTGGCTTCAGGGGGTATTCATGTTTGGCATATGCCTGCCCTAACCGAAATCTTTGGGGATGATTCCGTACTACAGTTCGGTGGAGGAACTTTAGGGCACCCTTGGGGAAATGCACCCGGTGCAGTAGCTAATCGGGTGGCTTTAGAAGCATGTGTACAAGCTCGTAATGAGGGACGTGATCTTGCTCGTGAAGGTAATGATATTATTCGTGAAGCTTGCAAATGGAGCCCTGAACTAGCCGCTGCTTGTGAAATATGGAAAGAGATCACATTCGATTTCGACCCAGTGGATAAGCTAGATAAAGAGACAAAATAAGCGCGTATAATTCAGCAATTCCTGTTCCTAATTTATTGCAATGAAACTTGGCCCAATCTTTCTTTTTTTGAGGAAAAGATTGGGCCGAATAAAGAATAAACATCTTATACTAATCCTATACTATGAACTATGAGAGTCTTTGTGTATTTGCATATATTTTTTATATGTACAGACCTTACGATATACAATACGATAAGTATATACAAAATCTAAACATAATAAGATAAGATCGAAGGAAGACTAAACAACTTATCTATTCTATTATTTATTGTTGGAGCCATAGGCTGAATTATGGATCCTTGGGATTGGATTGGTGGATCATTTTATTCAAGCCAAGGGAAGGATCCCTTCTACCCCTATCCTGTATATTGTCTTTTTCGTTCCCTGTTGTAATAGAAACTCATTTTCTTATTTGACTATATGACACGAGATTCTACGAGACGAGAATTCATTTTTAATTTATGGGAAGAAACAACTATGTATCTTTTTGATGAGAATTGAAAGTTTTACATGAGAGAAACCTGTCTTTATATATCTTTTTTTGAGGAAAAGATTCTATCATAATCACTATCATAATATTGAAATGATTCACCGGATTCCTCAAAAGGAGAATCCTTTCTTTTCAATACTCGCTCGTTTTTCATTAACAATCTTAATGATTGGATTATATGCTTCATTTGAATTCTGATGAGAAAGAAAAAAGAAAGAGTAAAATGATTTTTTCTTCATCGAATGACTATTCATTTATTAGTATTAGGTTTTCATAAAATAGGGGGCAGAAAGAATCTATGGAAAAATGTTGGTTCAATTCGATGTTGTCTAACAAGAAGTTAGAACATAGGTGTGGACTAAGTAAATCAATGGATAGTCTTGATGCTCTTGGATATACCAGTGGAAGTGAAGAGCCTATGAAAAATGATGCGGAGAAAAAGATTCCTAGTTGGGACAGTTATAGTTTTAGTAATATGAATTATCTAAATTATTTATTTGATAGCAGGAATATTTGGAGTTTGATCTCTGATCATACTTTTTTAGTTAGAAATAGTAATGGTGACACTTATTCTGTATATTTTGATATTGAAAATAAGATTTTTGATATTGACAATGCTAGTTGTTCTTTTTTGAGTGAACTAGAGATTCTTTTTCCTAGTTATTTGAATAGTGAGTCTAATAGTAGTAATTACTACTATTATTATTCCATGTATGATACTCAATCTAATTGGAATAATCACATTAATAGTTGCATTGATAGTTATCTTCGTTTTGAAATCAGTCTTAATAGTGACATTGACAGTGGTATCGACAGTTACATTTATAGTTTCATTTGTACGGAAAGTATAAGTAGTATTGAAAGTGGAAATTCTAGTATCAAAACTAGTAGCAGTTATTCCAATATAAGAGAAATATCTAATGATTTCGACGATATAAATACAAAATACAAACAGTTATGGGTTCAATGTGAGAATTGTTATGGATTAAATTATAAAAAATTTTTTAGTTCAAAAATGAATATTTGTGAACACTGCGGATATCATTTGAAAATGAGTAGTTCAGACAGAATCGAACTCTTTATTGATCCTGGCACTTGGGAGCCTATGGATGAAGATATGGTCTCTATGGACCCCATTGAATTTCATTCAGAGGAGGAACCTTATATAGATCGCATCTCTTTTTATCAAAGAAAAACGGGTTTAACTGAAGCTGTTCAAACGGGCGTAGGTCAACTAAATAGTATTCCCATAGCAATTGGAGTTATGGATTTTCAGTTTATGGGAGGTAGTATGGGATCCGTAGTAGGTGAGAAAATCACCCGTTTGATCGAGTATGCTACTAATCGATCTCTACCTGTCATTATTGTGTGTGCTTCTGGAGGAGCACGCATGCAAGAAGGGAGTTTGAGCTTGATGCAAATGGCTAAAATATCTTCTGCTTCATATGATTATCAATCAAATAAAAAATTATTCTATGTATCAATCCTTACATCTCCTACAACTGGCGGAGTTACGGCAAGTTTTGGTATGTTGGGAGATATCATTATTGCTGAACCTAATGCCTACATTGCGTTTGCGGGTAAAAGAGTAATTGAACAAACATTGAAAAAGACAGTACCCGACGGTTCACAAGCGGCTGAGTATTTATTCCATAAGGGCTTATTCGACCCAATCGTACCACGTAATCCTTTAAAAGGTGTTCTGAATGAGTTATTTCAGCTACATGGTTTCCTTCCCTTGAATCAAGATTCAAAAAAGATATCGAAAAAATGAAAAGAAAATAGTAAAAAAGAAGAAATTTAAAATCAAATAAATAAAATAGAAATCTTCAAATAACAAATAATAAGAATATAGAGGTTCTTTCTATTTACCGAGAATCCCTGTTTGTTGGATAAGATTGGTTAAAGTTGGGAACTCATAAGAAACCCCTTTCTATCTTTCCTTTCAAAAAAAAATGTTTTTTGAAAGGAAAGATAGAAAGACGATGAAGATAAGGATGGGAGAAGAAGAATCCAGCGGATTCTCATACATATTCGTGTAGAAAGAGGAATAGGTACACTTCATTTAGTTCTACATTCGTTATTGATTCTTAAATACTTCATATTAAGATTATCTTAATATTCTATCTAATAGATAGACTTATCATAAGATATCTTTATAATTATAATTTATAATTATAATAGGTACAAATATGAAATCGAGGTACCCATTCTATGATAGATTTGAACTTTCCCTCTATTTTTGTTCCTTTAGTGGGCCTAGTCTTTCCGGCAATCGCAATGGCTTCTTTATCTCTTTATGTCCAAAGAAATAAGATTGTCTAAATATGATGGGACCAAATCTCATCAATTTCTTTCAACACTGGATCATCATACAGATGCTTTTTTAATGTAATATGGTAGGATATACGATATGTGACCTTTCCGAAAACAAATGGAAGAGTTGTTTTGTTATGTATGCCGATGCATAATATACGCATTAATGCATGTATATGCGGTTATAGCTTAAGAAATGAAATGATTCAATTCCAAATGATCAGAAAATCTTTTTTGAAAAATATTTGAAATAGAAACTCAATGTATCTAACCAATTATTCCTAATGGTTCCCGTCGGAATGCTGCTAGTTGATGAAAGTTACTTCGGGATCAAGCAATAAAGTCGAGTCAAATCCATTTGGGTTATTCTCTCAATTCCAATCGAATGCAACTGGATCTAGTATAGTATGAACTGGCGATCAGAACTTATATGGATAGAACTTATAACGGGGTCTCGAAAAACAAGTAATTTTTGCTGGGCCTGTATCCTTTTTTTAGGTTCACTAGGATTCTTAGTGGTTGGAACTTCCAGTTATCTTGGTAAAAATCTGATATCCGTATTTCCGTCTCAGCAAATTCCTTTTTTCCCACAAGGGATCGTGATGTCTTTCTATGGGATCGCAGGTCTATTCATTAGTTCTTATTTGTGGTGCACAATTTCATGGAATGTAGGTAGTGGTTATGACCGATTCGATAGAAAAGAAGGGATAATGTCCCTTTTTCGTTGGGGATTTCCTGGAAGAAATCGTCGCATCTTCCTTCGTTTCTTTCTGAAAGATATCCAATCAATCAGAATGGAGGTGAGAGAGGGTCTTTTTCCTCGTCGTGTCCTTTATATGGAAATCAGGGGCCAAGGAGCCATTCCCTTGACCCGTACTGATGAGAATTTGACTCCACGAGAAATTGAACAAAAAGCTGCCGAATTGGCCTATTTCTTGCGCGTACCCATTGAAGTATTTTGAAATGAACTGAAGAATCAATCTCAGCATGAGAGAAGGAACTTAATACATCTCAAAAGCAGGAGGGAGTATATGGAACAATATTAATAAAATCTAATATAACTAATCAAATAAAATAGATTTTAAAATCTATTAAGGAGAATAGAAACTATTTTTACACAAAAACTATTTTTTATACGCATACACATGGCGTCCAGCTTCACTCTTTATACTAGTAAAAGGTCTAATAAGTATAGATTCATCAAATATCCTAACATGTCTTTTGTTTTCGTAAAATAGAATTCCTCTTTTTAGGCCTTTGAATTGATACCCTATCCCGCGCTGCGGTTAGACAGTGAAATCTTTCGAATTCGAAATAGAAATAAAAGAATGAAAGGATCCGGTAGGGTTCGTCTTTAAATCCAAATTTTATTCGTTAGTTCAAATGGGTTTTCGAGTCTTCATGGAAAGGAATAAATGAAGAGGAAATCGGTTCCAATTTGCCTAATCGAGATCTCTGGAATATGGAAAGAATATTTACTTCTTTTTTTTCATTCGAAAAGGGCCTTCTTCTATGTTCTATTCGAGATTATTCTAGATCCAAAGAGTCAATTCTTACACAAAAACAAAAATAGGAAAAGATCCATAGGTTCGATACCTTATTCTTGTTAGAGTTATAGGCTCTTGTTATATAACTCGTGCTTCATATAAATTTCAGATAGAATCGACGAATGAAACAGGTTCATTAACAATTCACATCACAGATACAGAATGAAAAAAAAGAAAGCATTGGCTTCCCTCCCATATCTTGTGTCTATACTCTTTTTGCCCTGGTGGGTTTCTCTCTCATTTAAGAAATGTCTAGAAACTTGGGTTATTAATTGGTGGAATACCAGGCAATTCGAAATCCTTTTGAATGATATTCAAGAGAAAAATGTTCTAGAAAAATTTATGGAATTAGAAGAACTATTCCTGTTGGACGAGATGATAAAGGAGTACTCGGAGACACATATGCAAAGCCTTCGTATAGGAATGCACAAGGAAACAATACAATTGGTCCAAAGACACAATGAATCTCATTTCCATATCATTTTGCATTTCTCTACAAATCTAATCTGTTTCGCTATTCTAAGTGGTTATTTTGTTCTGGGTAATGAAGAACTTTTCATTCTAAATTCTTGGATTCAGGAATTTCTCTATAACTTAAGTGATACAATCAAAGCTTTTTCGATTCTTTTAGTTACTGATTTAGGGATCGGATTTCACTCGACCCATGGTTGGGAACTAATGATTGGTTCGATCTACAACGATTTTGGATTGGCTCAGAATGACCAGATTCTATCTGGTCTTGTTTCCACTTTTCCAGTGATTCTAGATACAATTGTGAAATATTGGATCTTCCATTTTTTAAATCGTGTATCTCCTTCGCTTGTAGTAATTTATCATTCAATGAATGAATGAATAATTCATTAGATCTTTTGATATCAATCAAATCAGAATCTTTCTTCGTGTATAAAGAAATCATTTTTAATTTTTAATCTTACTTATTCTTTATACTTCTTTCTACCTTTTCAATTCAAGGTATTCATACTATATTCCACCAGTACAATTCTTTCAGTACAATCAATACAATGGCAAACTCGTGGATAGGGAATTCTACTAACTACCTATCAAATTTATTGTAGAAATTCCGGGGATCAATGATTGGACCATGCAAAATAGAAAGACTTTTTCTTGGGTAAAAGAACAGATGACTCGATCCATCATTTATGTATCGATCATGATATATGTAATAACTCGAGCATCTATTTCAAATGCATATCCCATTTTTGCGCAGCAGGGTTATGAAAATCCACGAGAAGCAACTGGGCGAATTGTATGTGCCAATTGCCATTTAGCTAATAAGCCCGTGGATATTGAAGTTCCGCAAGCTGTACTTCCTGATACTGTATTTGAAGCAGTTGTTCGAATTCCTTATGATATGCAACTGAAACAAGTTCTTGCTAATGGCAAAAAGGGAGCTTTGAATGTAGGAGCTGTTCTTATTTTACCCGAGGGATTCGAATTAGCCCCCCCCGATCGTATTTCTCCCGAAATGAAAGAAAAGATGGGCAATCTTTCTTTTCAGTGTTATCGTCCTAATAAAAGAAATATTCTTGTGATAGGTCCTGTTCCCGGTCAGAAATATAGTGAAATCGTCTTTCCTATTCTTTCCCCCGACCCTGCTACGAAAAAAGACGTTCACTTCTTAAAATATCCCATATATGTAGGTGGGAACAGAGGAAGGGGTCAGATTTATCCTGATGGTAGTAAGAGTAACAATACAGTTTATAATGCTACATCTGCTGGTATAGTAAGCAGAATAGCACGTAAAGAAAAGGGGGGATATGAAATAACCATAGTTGATGCATCAGAAGGACGTCAAGTGGTTGATATTATACCTCCAGGACCAGAACTTCTTGTTTCAGAAGGTGAATCCATCAAGCTTGATCAACCATTAACAAGTAATCCAAATGTAGGAGGTTTTGGTCAGGGAGACGCAGAAATAGTGCTTCAAGATCCATTACGAGTCCAAGGCCTTCTGTTATTCTTGGCATCTGTGATTTTGGCACAAATATTTTTGGTTCTGAAAAAGAAACAGTTTGAAAAGGTTCAGTTGTACGAAATGAATTTCTAGATATAGAGATTCCTTAAAAGAAAGTTGGTAAAAGTGCCAAATTCTTGTTGATTGATAGAATGATATATGATTCAAAAAATTCTATAAGTCTTTTCTTTTCTTTGTTTGTTTTTTTTTTATACTATTTTTTATTTTGCGGGATGTCTGAAACTCATTACTTGTATACCATTCCTAATGATAGAAAATAAGCATACAAATACAAA